ATTTTTAAATAACTAAAAATAGTAATTTATAAAAGAAATTTCTTTATTGTTACAGTGAAAATGTAAGGTTTTATTTAAACTATATAAATAGAAATATAAATGGAATTTAACCATTAAAGATAAAAGTTAGCAGCTTTTTCTTGGACCCCATATTTCAAGGATACTTAATTGGAAATTTAAATCTCAATTATATCATTAACAGTGATATGCCTCTTTTTTTGGCTTCAATTAAAAAATAAGGATGGTTTATCATCTAAGATTAGGTCGAAACTAATTGCAAATTATTGCTTCATATTTTAAAGCAGATTGATAAATCAATACTTTTTGAATGCAAATCAAATGTTATAATTAACTACAGCTCTAGCTATTCTGATCATTCTAAAGCTCCTTGGTTTCATTCATGATAGAGACCTACTAATAGAATAAAAATAAAAAATAAAGTAGAATAAGTTCATACTATTAGATTAGAATATTTAATAGTCATAATTATAGGTAAAATTAATGCAATTTCTACATCAAAAATTAAAAAAATGATTGCAATTATAAAAAATCGTAAAGAAAAGGGCATTCGTGAGTGACTTTTTGGGTCAAACCCACATTCAAAGGGGGATATTTTTTCTCGGTCTACTATTGTTTTTTTTGACAATAAAGAAGCTAGAAATATAACAATAGTAGAAATTATAAAGATTAATGTTCCTATTAAAGTTGTTAAAAAAATTACTTACACTAAATTTATTTAGGCTTTTTAATTGGAAGTCAAATATACTTTTTATATTATATAAGTAAATTATTTATCTACCTCATCAGTAAATAGAAATATATAAAAATAATCAAACTACATCTACGAAATGCCAGTATCAAGCAGCTGCCTCAAATCCAAAATGATGAGATTTAGAAAAATGGAATTGAAGGTGACGGATTAAACAAATTAGTAAGAATGTAGTTCCAATTAAAACATGAACCCCATGGAATCCTGTTGCTATATAAAATGTAGATCCATAAACAGCGTCAGCAATAGTAAAAGGAGCTTCGATATATTCATAAGCTTGAAGCGTAGAAAAATAAATTCCTAAAATTACAGTAAAAATTAAACTTTGAGTAGTTTGGGAATGATTACCTTCTATTAAACTGTGATGGGCTCATGTAACTGTTACCCCTGAGGCCAATAAAATGGCAGTATTTAGTAAAGGAATTTGGAATGGATTAAATGGGACAATTCCAGTAGGGGGCCATATAGCCCCTAATTCAATTGTAGGGGAAAGTCTACTATGGAAAAAAGCTCAAAAAAATGAAATAAAGAAAAAAATTTCAGATATAATAAATAAAATTATTCCTCATCGAAGGCCAATTGTTACATGATGGGTATGAAGCCCTTGGAAAGTTCCTTCTCGGGAGATGTCTCGTCATCATTGATATATTGTTAAAATTGTAATAATTGTACCTAAAGTAAATAAATCAATGTTATATTGGTGAAACCATTTTACTAATCCTGATACAGTAGTCATAGCTCCAATAGCTCCTGTTAAAGGTCATGGGCTGTAGTCCACAAGATGATAGGGGTGATTTGCATGTGTTGACATTAATTAACTTCTCTTGAATAAAGGGTTCTTAAAACAGAAAAAACATAAGATTGAATAATAGCTACTGCAGATTCTAAAACTAGTAAAGCAATTTGGGTTACAATAAGAATTGATATAATAGAATAAGAAATAGATGGCCCTGTATTCCCTAGTAGGGTCAATAATAAATGGCCTGCAATTATATTTGCTGTTAATCGGACTGCTAATGTTCCTGGGCGGATTACATTACTAATTGTTTCAATGCAGACTATAAAAGGTATTAAAACAGGGGGTGTTCCTTGAGGAACAAGATGGGCAAATATATGTTGAGTATGATTAATTCATCCGTAAAGTATAAATGAAAGTCAAAGAGGGATTGCTAAAGATAGTGTTATTGTTAAGTGACTTGTTCTAGTAAAAATGTAAGGGAATAATCCTAAAAAATTATTAAATATAATTAAAGAAAACAAAGAAATAAAAATAAAAGTTCTTCCTTGGTGACTTTGGGGCCCTAGTAATGTTTTAAATTCTTTGTGTAATGTAGTAATAATTGAATTTCATATAAAATGGAAACGTGAAGGCATTAATCAATATATTGATGGAATAATTAATAAGCCTAAAAATGTACTTATTCAATTTAGAGATATGTTAAAAATGGTTGTTGAAGGGTCAAAAACAGAAAATAAATTAGTTATCATTTTCAAATTAAAGGGTTAGATTGAATTTTATTAATAGAAGTTGAAGTTGAAGGAGTTGAAGGTAAATAAGAAAAGTAATTTATTGAATTAAAAATAATAAAAATTAAAGTAAATAAAATAAACAAAATTAATCATCTAATTGGGGCTATTTGTGGAATCAAAAAATATTAGATTGATACTAATAATTTTAGTATGACATACTAATGTTAAATTTAACTAATTTTTTCATTAGAAGTAATTGCTAATTTACTATTATGTGGTTTAAGAGACCATTACTTGCTTTCAGTCATCTAATGATTAATTTTTTAAATTATGAATTCAATTAATAAAGAAATTTGTTGGAGTTCTTTCAATAACAATAGGTATAAAGCTATGGTTAGCCCCGCAAATTTCTGAACATTGGCCAAAAAATAATCCAGGGCGGTTAATTAAAAAGTTAGTTTGGTTTAATCGTCCTGGGGTCCCATCAATTTTTACCCCTAATGCCGGAATAGTTCATGAGTGGAGAACATCTGCGGCAGTAACTAAAATTCGGATTTGTGTATTTATAGGTAAAATTACTCGGTTATCAACGTCTAGTAGTCGAAATCCTGAAGTGTCTAAGTCGTTTGTTGGGATTATATAAGAATCAAATTCTAAATTTGAAAAATCTGAATATTCATAACTTCAATATCATTGATGACCAATAGTTTTTAAAGTCAATGCGGGGTCATTTACTTCGTCAAGTAAATATAAAAGTCGTAATGAAGGTATTGCAATAAATATAAGCACAATAGCAGGAAGAATAGTTCAAATTACTTCAATAGTTTGCCCAGAAAGTAAGTAACGGTTAGAAAAAGTATTAAAAAAAAGTCTAAATAGTATATAACCTACTAAAATAGTAATTATTAATAAAATTAATAATGTATGATCATGGAAAAAATTTAATTGTTCTATTAAAGGAGAGGCTCTATTTTGTAAACCTAAATCTGATCATGTTGCCATTTTTCTAATAAAAGGTAATTCCTTTATATATGAAGCTTAAATTCATTGCACTAATCTGCCATATTAGAAATTATTTAATATGGGAAGCTCAGAATATCTATGTTCTGCTGGTGGTAAATTTTGGAATCATTCTACTGATGAGGAAAGTTGGTTTGAAAATAATACATTTCGTTGGGAAATTATACTTTCTCATAAAATAAATAAAAAAAATAAAATCCCTAAAAAAGAGATAGAAGATCCAATCGAAGAAATAATATTTCATGAAGTGTAGGTGTCCGGAAAATCTGAGTATCGGCGAGGTATCCCTGCTAATCCAAGAAAATGTTGAGGGAAAAAAGTTAAATTTACACCGATAAATATAATTAAAAATTGAATTTTTAATCAATCTTGGTTTAAAGTTAGGCCAGTTAATAAAGGGTATCAATGAACGAATCCAGCTATAATAGCAAATACAGCCCCTATTGAAAGGACATAGTGAAAATGAGCTACTACATAATAAGTGTCATGAAGAATAATATCAATAGAAGAATTGGCTAAAACAACTCCAGTTAATCCTCCGACTGTAAATAAAAATACAAATCCTAAGGACCATAATAAAGCGGGAGAAAAGGAAAATTGGGCTCCATGAAGAGTAGCTAATCAACTAAAAATTTTAATTCCTGTAGGTACAGCAATAATTATAGTGGCTGAAGTAAAGTAAGCTCGAGTGTCTACGTCCATCCCAACTGTAAATATATGATGGGCTCAAACAATAAATCCTAATAGTCCAATGGCTAGTATAGCATAAATTATTCCTAAAGACCCAAAAGTTTCCTTTTTTCCTCTTTCTTGGCTAATAATGTGAGAAATTATACCAAATCCTGGTAAAATTAAAATATAAACTTCAGGATGGCCAAAGAATCAAAATAAGTGCTGGTATAAAATTGGGTCTCCCCCACCAGCCGGATCAAAAAAAGATGTATTTAAATTTCGATCTGTTAATAATATTGTAATTGCCCCAGCAAGAACCGGCAAAGATAAAAGTAAAAGTACGGCAGTAATTACAACTGACCATACAAATAAAGGTATTCGGTCTAAAGAAATTCCATTAGCTCGTATATTAATAACTGTTGTAATGAAATTTACGGCTCCTAAAATTGAAGAAATACCAGCTAAATGAAGGGAAAAAATTGCTAAATCAACAGAAGCCCCTGCATGGGCAATTCCTGATGATAAAGGGGGGTAAACCGTTCATCCTGTCCCGGCTCCATTTTCAACCATTCTTCTGGCTAATAAAAGAGTTAAAGAAGGGGGTAATATTCAAAATCTTATATTATTTATTCGTGGAAATGCTATATCTGGGGCCCCCAATATTAGAGGGACTAACCAATTTCCAAATCCTCCAATTATAATAGGTATTACTATAAAGAAAATTATTACGAAGGCATGGGCGGTTACAATCACATTATAAATTTGATCGTCTCCAATTAATCTCCCTGGATGGCCTAATTCTGCTCGAATTAATATACTTAAAGAAGTCCCTACTATTCCGGCTCAAGCTCCAAGAATAAAATATAAAGTTCCAATATCTTTATGATTTGTCGAAAATAGCCATTGTCGCAAAATTGATTAAATGGCTGAAATTTAGGCGATAGACTGTAAATCTATTTATGAAGTAATTTATTTCTTTAATCAAGGCTTTATAGTCAATAATATGATATTAGACTGCAATTCTAAAGGAGTAATTTAATTACTAAGGCTTAAAAGATTCATACTAATATAAATAGTTTTGAAGACTATTAGTTTAATTAACTTAAAGCCTTAAAACATAGGATAAATTACTCTAATTAAAATTAAACCAAATAAAGAAAAAAAAGAAATTATTAATAAAATTGTTATATTAAAATTTTTGTAATAAAATGAATAATTTCATAATATTTCTGTATAATTTAATATAAAAGCAGAAAAACAAACTCGAATATAAAAAAATAAAGTAATTAAGGTTAAACTTACTATTAAAAATAATAAAAATATTTGATTAATGGAAGAAAGGGCTTGAATTACTAGTCATTTTGGAAAAAATCCTAAAAATGGGGGTAGCCCTCCTAAAGATATTAAAGAAAAAAATATAGAAAATTTAATTACGGGGTTTATTTTAGTTAAAGAAAATGTTTGGTTAATATGATTTAAATTAAATATATTAAACAATGAAATTACACACATTGATAAAAATGAATAAAATAGAAAATAAGTCAGTCAAAGGGCCTCTCTAAAAATTATTCTTCTTAATATTCAACCTAGATGATTAATAGATGAGTAAGCTATAATTTTTTGTAAAGAGGTTTGATTCAATCCTCCTAGCCCCCCAATTAAAATACAACAAATAATTGAGATAATTAAAAATTTTATTTCAATACAGTAAGAAATTAATATTAAAGGAGCAATTTTTTGTCAAGTTATTAAAATTAATCTATTTATTCAAGTTAAGCCTTCTATTACTTCTGGAAATCAAAAATGGAAAGGGGCAGATCCGCTTTTTAATATTAGAGTAGATAGAAAGATAATATTGAAAAAATAAGATTTTAAATTAATTTGTCTAAAAAATTCCTTATTTATTATAAAAAAAATAATAGTAAATAATAAAACAGCTGAGGCTAAAGCTTGGGTTAAAAAATACTTTAATGAGGCTTCTGTCGATAAAAGATTATTTGAATTTATTATCAGGGGAATAAATGATAATAAATTAATTTCTAATCCTATTCAGATTCCAATTCACGATGTTGATGAGATTGTAATAATAGACCCTAAAATTAAAGTAATTAAAAATAATAATTTAGATGGATTTTTAAACATTAAAAAGAAAAGGAGTATAACCTTTATAAATGGGGTATGAACCCATTAGCTTAATTAGCTTATCTTTTTTAATTAAAAAAAAATAAATTATATATTTTGGTGTATGACGCACAAAAGTTTTTGATACTTTAAGAAACAGTTTAATTCTGTTAAATATAATGAATATAGAATTTTACTATTTTATTTACCCTATCAAGGTAATCCTTTAATCAGGCAATTCATTTTTTTTTTATTTATATAAACATTTTTAAATCATGGTGTATAAATTTAATATTGTAATATAAATTAATTCATAAAAAAAAACTTTAATAAAATAAATTATTTATATATATATATAATTTAAATAAATATATATATATAAATAATTTATTAATTAATATATAATCTATAGGTATAATAAGTAAACATATCTCTATATTATAGTGATACTTTATATATATTTATTTCTGTATATATAATAACTTATTAGGTTAGTTTTAAAGAAAGAATATATAAAATTTTAATATTAATATTAAGATAAATTACATATATATATATATATAAATAATTTATTATAATATATATATATATATATAWATAWAAWATAAATATTTATATAAAAAAGGGGAAAATAGTGTCAATAGGAGGGAACTATCGATTACTTAATAAAGTTATATAGATTAAAATTAAATAGAAATAAATAAAATTTATTTTTTAAGAAGCATAATTATCGTAAAAAGTATAAATTTTAGGTTTAAATAAAGTTAGTTATCTAGATTTAAAAATTTGTGTAAAATTTTTTTATGATATTAATAAATAATAGTTATCTAATTTAAAATCATTAATTTTAAGAATGTTTGTTCTAAACTATAAATATTGTATATAAAAGTTTTATTCTTGCTTAAAAATTTATTTATATTTTATTTTACATGTAAATTTTTGTACGATTAATTAATAATTTTTAAAAAATATTAATTTTTTGATATTCGCAGTAATTAATTTTAATTATTAAGGAAACTTAGAATTAGTAAAAATATTTTATACTGGCAAAATTTGTGCCAGCTGCCGCGGTTACACAAAAAGTATAAGTAAATAATAATTGGTTTTAGTTAAATTTTAAGTTATATTAAAATAAAATTATTTTTATTAGGTGAAATTTTAAAAGTAAAATTTTTTTAATTTAAAAAATAATTTAAGCTATGAAATTTTTATAATAAACTAGGATTAGATACCCTATTATTAAAAATGTAAAATTTAAAATGCCTGAGTAGTAAGAGTTAAGTTCTTGAAACTTAAAGAATTTGGCGGTGTTTTAGTCTATTCAGAGGAACCTGTTTTATAATCGATAATCCACGTTGAACCTTACTTAAATTTGTATTCAATTTGTATACCGCCGTCATCAGAAAATCTTATGAGAGTAATAATTTTCTAAAATTTTAATTAAAAATTATGTCAGGTCAAGGTGCAGTTTATATTTAAGTAAAAATGGGTTACAATAAATTTATTTATATGGCTAGTTAATTTAACAGTTAATTTAAAGGTGGATTTGATAGTAAAAAATTAAAGATAATTTTTTTGATTTTAGCTCTAAAACATGTACACATCGCCCGTCGCTCTCATTTTTAAAGTGAGATAAGTCGTAACATAGTAGATGTACTGGAAAGTGTATCTAGATGGACATTTTAAAGCTTAATAAGTTAAGTGTTTCATTTACATTGAAAAGAAAATTGTGCAAATCAATTTAAAATGAATAAAATTTATTTATTAATATTTATTATTTTATTTTTTTTAATAAAAATAATTTTAAAGTTAATGGTTTTGTAGATTATGTTGAAAAAATAATTTTAATTATAGTTTATTTGTATTGTAAAAGAATATTGAAAAAATTTGAAAAATTTTTATATTAAAAGAATATTTAATTTATAGTACCTTGTGTATCAGGGTTTATCAAAAAAAAATTTATTAAAAAAAATTTTCTCGATTTTAAGAGATTTAATTAATTATTTTAGTTACTGTAGCATAAGTATTAAAAATAATTTATTAGAAATGAAACGTTATTCGTTCTTAAATATATCTAGTTTTTTAAGAAATAAATTTAATTTATATATTTTTTAGTAATAATTTATTTATTTAAGTTATTATTTAATTAATATAAATATTTTAAGGGATAAGCTTTAAAATAAATTTTTATATAATATAAATTTTTGTATAAATTGTAGGCTTAAAAATAGTTATCAATAAAAATTATGTTATAATTTATTTATACATTAAAAAATTTATTTAATTATTAATTATTTATTAAAATTTTTATTTTAATTGTGGTTGTAAAGTAATAATGATAAAATTAGTATATTTATTTATATTTATAAAAATAAATGTAAAAGAAAGGTTTATTTAAGGAATTCGGCAAATTTTTATACTCGCCTGTTTAGCAAAAACATGTCTTTTTGAATTAAATAAAAAGTCTGGCCTGCCCGCTGAAAAATTTTGAAGGGCCGCGGTATTTTGACCGTGCAAAGGTAGCATAATCATTAGTCTTTTAATTGAAGGCTTGTATGAATGGTTGGACGAAGTATAAGCTGTCTTAATTAAATTTTTTATAGAATTTTACTTTTTAGTTAAAAGGCTGAAATATAATTGAAGGACGAGAAGACCCTATAAAGCTTTATATTATTAAATATATAATTTATTAAGAAAATTTTAAATTTTATAATTTTATAATATTTTATTGGGGTGATAATAAGATTTAATAAACTCTTATAAATATTTTACATTAATATATGAATAATTGATCCAATATTATTGATTAAAAATTTAAGTTACTTTAGGGATAACAGCGTAATTTTCTTTGAGAGTTCTTATCGACAAGAAAGATTGCGACCTCGATGTTGGATTAAGAATTATTTTTAGGTGTAGAAGCTTAAATGTTAGGTCTGTTCGACCTTTAAATTCTTACATGATCTGAGTTCAGACCGGCGTGAGCCAGGTTGGTTTCTATCTTCAATAAATTAAAATATTTTAGTACGAAAGGACCAAATATTTGAAATATTAATTTTTAAAATTAATGAATATAATTAATTAAGTTAAACTATTTTGGCAGATTAGTGCTTTAAATTTAGAATTTAAAAATGTAATTTTTTATTACAAATAGTACTTGTTTTATATAGATTTAATTTTGCCTTTTATTGGAAGTTTATTATTAGTTATTTGTGTTATAGTGGGTGTTGCTTTTTTAACTTTATTAGAACGAAAGGTTTTGGGATATATCCAAATTCGTAAAGGCCCCAATAAAGTTGGATTAATAGGAATTCCCCAGCCCTTTTGTGACGCAATTAAGTTATTTACAAAAGAACAAACTTATCCAGTTGTTTCTAATTATTTAATTTATTATTTCTCTCCTATTTTTTCTTTATTTTTATCTTTAGTTGTATGAATATGTATGCCTTATTTTATTAAATTTTATTCTTTTAATTTAGGGGTATTATTTTTTTTGTGTTGTATAAGCTTAGGGGTTTATACTGTCATAATTGCTGGATGATCTTCAAATTCTAATTATGCACTATTAGGAGGGTTACGGGCAGTAGCTCAGACTATTTCCTATGAAGTAAGATTAGCTTTAATTTTAATATCTTTTATTTTTTTAATTGGTGGATTTAATTTAATAATATTTGAAGTTTATCAAAATTTAATATGATTTATTTTTTTAAGTTTACCTTTAGCTTTAGTTTGATTTGCTTCTTGTTTAGCCGAAACTAATCGTACTCCTTTTGATTTTGCTGAGGGGGAGTCTGAACTTGTTTCGGGATTTAATGTTGAATATAGAAGTGGGGGATTTGCTTTAATTTTTTTAGCGGAGTACGCTAGAATTTTATTTATAAGAATATTATTCAGAGTCATTTTTTTAGGGAGAGATGTTTTTTCTTTATTATTTTATTTTAAACTTTTATTTATTAGTTTTTCTTTTATTTGAATTCGAGGGACTTTACCTCGGTTTCGGTATGATAAGCTTATATATTTAGCTTGAAAAAGATTTTTACCTTTTTCTTTAAATTATTTATTTTTTTTTATTGGTATTAAATTATTTATTTTTAGTATTTTAATATAATGAATTAAAAATAGTAAAGCCAATAGAATATTTAATTTCTATCTTATATTTTCAAAATATATGCTTATTTCAAGCTCATTGACTTAATTTAATAAGGTATCTCATCATTTAGTAATAATAGGGTTAATTAAATAATAAGAAAAATAAATTACTGTTAAAATTTGGCCAAGAATAATATATGGGTCTTCTACAGGACGGGCTCCAATTCAAGTTAATAAAATGACAGTTCTTGTTATTATTCAAAATAATACTTGATTAATTGGATAAAATTGAATTCCTCGGAATTTTCTTAAATTAGAAAAAGGTAAAATTATTAAAATAGCAATAGATAAAACTAAGGCAATTACTCCTCCTAATTTATTAGGAATAGATCGTAGGATAGCGTAAGCGAACAGAAAATATCATTCGGGTTGAATATGAACAGGGGTTACTAAGGGATTGGCAGGGATAAAATTATCTGGGTCTCCTAGTAAGTAAGGATTTCATAGTGTTAATAAAGTTAAAAATATAATTATTACTATAAACCCTACAATATCCTTAAAAGAGAAATAAGGGTGGAAAGGAATTTTATCTACATTTCTATTAATTCCCAGGGGATTGTTTGAACCTGTTTGATGTAGAAATAGTAAATGAATTATTGTTATTGCAGCAACAATAAAAGGGAGTAAAAAATGGAAAGTAAAGAATCGAGTAAGAGTTGCGTTATCTACTGCAAACCCCCCTCATAGTCATTGGACTAAGTCTGTCCCTAAATAAGGGATAGCTGAAAGCAAGTTAGTGATTACTGTTGCCCCTCAGAAAGATATTTGTCCCCAAGGTAAAACATACCCTATAAATGCTGTTCCTATAACTAAAAATAATAATAGAACTCCTGCTATTCATGTAGGGGTATAAAGGAAAGATCCGTAATAAATACCTCGCCCTACATGGAGGTAAATACAGATAAAAAAAAATGAAGCTCCATTTGCGTGAAGTGTTCGTAATAATCATCCATAGTTAACATCTCGGCAAATATGGTCTACTCTATTAAAGGCTATTTCAATGTTTGCTGTATAGTGTATAGCTAAAAATAAGCCTGTAATAATTTGGATTACTAGACATAGCCCTAACAAAGAGCCAAAATTTCATCATCTTGAAATATTGGAAGGGGCTGGTAAGTCAACTAAAGCATTATTAGCAATTTTAAATAAGGGGTGTCTAAGGCGTAAAGGTTTATTCATTAGTTAATTAGTTGGCCGTAAGGGGCCATAAAATACATTTGTAATTTTTACTACTGCAATTAAAGTTAAAAATAAATAATTCATTATTATAATAGTAATAATATTAGTTGGAAAATTATATAATTTATTTAAATTTAAAGCATTTTCTTGGATAAAAGAGTGAGAAGCTAAAATAGAGGTTATTTCATTATTTATAATTAAAGATTTTAAAAATATAGGGTCTACTATAATAGAAACCAATAAAGTTACTATAATAATAAAAATTGAAATAAAATAAGATTTTAAGGAAAAAGAAAATATTTCATTTGACGCTAAAGAGGTTACATAAATAAACAAGACTAATATTCCCCCTAAAAAAATTAAGAATAAAATATAAGAAAATCAAAAAGTTTTTGAAATAATTCCTATAATTATTGAAATTAAAAAAGTTTGAATTAAAAGTATTATTCCTATTGCTAAAGGGTGCTTTATTTGTATAAAAATAACTCTTATAATTATTCTTAAGGAGTATAAGATAACTTGAATCATATCAGAAAATAGTTTATAAAAAATATTAATTTTGGAGATTAATGATAAAGAAATTCTTTTTTTCTGAAGTTTTAAAAGAATAATTTCTTAATTTTGATTTACAAGACCAATGTTTTTGTTAAACTATTAAAACTAATGTTAATATTTTTAAATGTTATGTTATCTTTAATTTTATTTTTTTCCGGGGTGTTAGTATTTGTTTCTAACCGAAAGCATTTGTTGATTACATTATTAAGTTTAGAGTTTATTGTATTAAGTTTATTTAGTTTATTATTTTTGTATTTAAATTTTTTTGGGTATGAAATATTCTTTTCAATAATTTTTTTAACTTTTAGAGTTTGTGAAGGGGCTTTAGGTTTGTCAATTTTAATTTCTATAATTCGTACACATGGAAATGATTATTTTAATTCTTTTAGAATTTTACAATGTTAAAATTTTTGTTTATATTATTATTTATGATTCCTATTTGTTTTATAAAAAAATCATATTGAATGGTACAAAATTTAATATTTTTAGCTTCTTTTTTTTTTATTTTTATAAATTATTATTCTAATTATTGAATAAATATTAGTTATATTTTAGGGGCTGATTTAATTTCTTATGGGATAATTCTTTTAAGTTTTTGGATTTGTTCATTAATAATAATAGCAAGAGAAAGAGTTGTGCGGCATAATAATTATTTAAATTATTTTTCTTTTATAGTTTTATTTCTTTTATTAATGTTAGTTTTAACTTTTAGAAGAATAAATTTATTTTTATTTTATTTATTTTTTGAAAGAAGTTTAATTCCTACTTTATTTTTAATTTTGGGATGGGGGTATCAACCAGAACGATTACAAGCTGGAATTTATTTATTATTTTATACATTATTAGGGTCATTGCCTTTATTAATTGGAATTTTATTTATGTACAATTCTTTAAATACTTTAAGTTTTAGTTTATTAATTAATTTTAATTTAAATTATATTTTTTTTTATTTTTGTATAATTGGGGCTTTTTTAGTAAAAATACCTATATTTTTAGTTCATTTATGGTTACCTAAGGCTCACGTTGAAGCTCCAGTGTCCGGATCAATAATTTTGGCTGGTATTTTATTAAAGCTGGGGGGGTATGGACTATTACGAGTTTTTTCTTTTATTCAAATTATAGGATTAAAATTTAATTTTATTTGAGTTGGGGTTAGATTAATAGGTGGCTTTTTAGTAAGTTTAATTTGTTTACGACAAACTGATTTAAAGGCTTTAATTGCTTATTCATCAGTGGCTCATATAGGTCTTGTTTTAGGGGGTCTAATAACTATAAGATTTTGAGGTATTTGTGGGGCCTATACATTAATAATTGCCCATGGTTTATGTTCTTCAGGATTATTTTGTTTAGCTAATATTTCTTATGAACGATTAGGCAGTCGAAGATTATTAATTAATAAGGGGCTTTTAAATTTTATGCCTAGAATAGCTTTGTGGTGATTTTTGCTAAGTTCTGCAAATATAGCAGCTCCTCCTACATTAAATTTATTATCTGAAATTAGTTTATTAAATAGATTAGTTAGTTGATCTTGAATTTCTATATTTGGGTTAGGTTTATTATCTTTTTTTAGAGCTGCTTATACTTTATATTTATATTCTTATAGTCAGCATGGAAAGGTATATTCAGGGCTTTATTCTTTCTCTGGTGGGTACACTCGAGAGTACTTATTATTAATTTTACATTGATTACCTTTAAATTTATTAATTTTAAAAAGTGAACCTTGTATATTATGAATTTAAATTTAAATAGTTTATAAAAATATTGATTTGTGGTGTCAATGATGCAAATTTATTTGCTTTAAATCATGGCTTATTTATCTATTTGTTTTATTAGATTTATATTTTTATTTTTATGTAGATTAACTTCTTTTTTTATTGGCTTAAAATTTTTATTAAGCGATTTAGTTTATTTTATTGAATGGGAAATTTTAAGACTAAATTCTAGATCAATTGTAATAACTTTTATTTTCGATTGAATAAGATTAATCTTTATATCTTTTGTTTTATTAATTTCTTCTTTAGTTATTTTTTATAGAAAGGAATATATAGCGGAGGATAAAACTATTAATCGATTTATTATATTAGTTTTAATATTTGTTCTTTCTATAATATTGCTAATTATTAGCCCTAATTTAATCAGAATTCTTTTAGGGTGAGATGGGCTAGGTTTAGTTTCTTACTGTTTGGTTATTTATTTTCAAAATGTAAAATCTTATGGGGCTGGGATATTAACAGCTTTATCCAACCGAATTGGGGATGTTGCTTTTTTATTGGCTATTGCATGAATATTAAATTATGGAAGTTGAAATTATATTTTTTATATTGAGTTAATAAAAAGAGATTTAGAAATAATAGTTATTGGGGGTTTAATTATATTAGCGGCTATAACTAAGAGAGCTCAAATTCCTTTTAGTTCTTGGTTGCCCGCTGCTATAGCAGCCCCAACCCCTGTATCTGCATTGGTCCATTCTTCTACTTTGGTTACTGCTGGGGTGTATCTGTTAATTCGATTTAATGTTTTATTAGTGGATAATTTATTTGGACAAAGTTTGTTATTAATTTCTGGGTTGACAATATTTATGGCTGGTTTAGGGGCTAATTTTGAATTTGATTTAAAAAAGATTATTGCTCTTTCTACATTAAGACAGTTAGGATTAATAATAAGAATTTTAGCTATAGGGTACCCTGTTTTAGCTTTTTTTCATCTTTTGACTCATGCTTTATTTAAGGCTTTATTGTTTATATGCGCGGGGGCTATTATTCACAATATAAAAAATTTCCAAGACATTCGTGTAATAGGGGGGTTGACTTTACATATACCTTTAACATCTTCTTGTTTTAATGTGGCAAATTTAGCTTTGTGTGGTATACCTTTTTTAGCTGGATTTTATTCAAAAGATTTAATTCTAGAAATTGTATCTCTTTCTTATTTAAATTCCTTTAGATTTTTTTTATTCTTCTTTTCTACTGGTTTAACGGTATGTTACTCATTTCGTTTAGTATTTTACTCTATAGTGGGAAATTTTAATAGAAGTTCTTTTCATCCCTTAAATGATGAAAGTTGAATTATGTTAAAGGGTATACTTGGGCTATTAGTTATGGCTGTAATTGGAGGGAGCCTATTAAGATGATTAATTTTTCCAACCCCAAATATAATTTGTTTACCAAAGCTTTTAAAGTTGTTAGTTTTAATTACTTGTATTTTAGGGGGTCTTTTTGGGTATTTAATTTCAAATGTTTCTTTATTTTTTATTAATAAATCGATAGAAAATTATGGTATTAGTTATTTTTCAGGAACTATGTGATTTATACCTATAATTTCTGTTATTGGTGTTATCAAACCCCCCTTGGCCTTGGGTTTAATAACAATTAAGTCAATAGATCAAGGATGAAGAGAATATTTTGGGGGTCAAATAATTTATTATTCTTTAAAAAAGTATTCTTTATATTTGCAATTAATACAAAATAATAATTTAAAAATTTATTTATTAACTTTTATTTTATGAATTATTATTGCTGTAGCAGGATTAATTTTTTTTTAATTTAAATAGCTTATATTTAGAGCGTGGCACTGAAGATGCTAAAGAGATTTTAGGATCTTTAAATA